ACATACATGTGATTATATATGTATTACCATAATGTAATACGATAAAGAAGGAGGATTTTAAATGCGAGATCTAAAAACATATCTTTCCGTAGCACCGGTACTAAGTACTCTCTGGTTCGGTTCTTTAGCGGGTTTATTGATAGAGATCAATCGTTTCTTCCCGGATGCATTAACATTCCCTTTTTTTTAATTCTAGTTATTGCCGCGGGACGGGGCGAAAAAGATTAGATCGAGATACAATCAAATATCTGTGACTACTCTCTCGCCCCCCCTTTATTTTTTTTTTAGTTTTTTTTTTTAGTTTTTTTTTTAGAATTATATAAGAATTAGATAAAATAAATAAGGAAGGTAGAACGAAAAAAGTGGATTCAACCTCACCGAAACTCGGGTTCAAGCTCCAATTAAATTACTAGTAGAGCGAAAAGAGAAATGTGGCTGGAACAACAGTATCCTACAAGATACTTAAAGAAAATACCGTACTGTGATTCTAAATAGAGTTAGAAATCGTTGTATTACTTATTCTTATTATTTACTATTACTATAAATCTATATTGATTTACTATATTGATTGCAATTGATTGCAACGAAATCTTTCAGGATTTGGTTTTGAGTTAGCAACTTTTATTTATTTTTTTTTTTCATTCCTTTCTTCTTCGCTTTTGATCGGAAAATAGAAGAGTTGGGTGAATTAAAAACTCAAAGGAGGTTCATGGCCAAGAGTAAAGATGTCCGAGTAACGATTATTTTGGAATGTACCAGTTGTGTTCGAAACGGCGTTAATAAGGAATCAACGGGCATTTCCAGGTATATTACTCAAAAAAATCGACACAATACGCCTAGTCGATTGGAATTGAAGAAATTCTGTCCCTATTGTTACAAACATACAATTCACGGGGAGATAAAGAAATAAATCGAATCAAGTGCTCGTATGTCACCCCTTCCCGAGAATATGAAAATATGACATTAGGTATATAATATATTAAGTATATAATTAGTTATATATATAACGCATATTTTATTTATATATTTGTTTATATATTATTCTATATTATTATATTATTAATATTATTACATATATTTATATACATTTATATATATTTTAATTTATATATATATTTAAATAATAAATAAATAATAATAAAATAAACAAACCAAATCCTATTTATTATATTAATTCTATAATTTGAATTTTATCCGATCAAAATAGGATTTTAGAAATAGAGATAGGGATAGGATTATTTTTAGAAATAAGGAATAAAGAAATCATGGATAAATCCAAGCGACTCTTTCTTAAATCCAAGCGATCTTTTCGTAGGCGTTTGCCCCCGATCCAATCGGGGGATCGAATTGATTACAGAAACATGAGTTTAATTAGTCGATTTATTAGTGAACAAGGAAAAATATTATCTAGGCGAGTAAATAGATTGACCTTAAAACAACAACGATTAATTACTATTGCTATAAAACAAGCTCGTATTTTATCTTCGTTACCCTTTCTTAATAATGAGAAACAATTTGAAAGAAGCGAGTCGACCGCTAGAACTACTGCTCTTAGAACCAGAAATAAATAGGCTTACCCCTTCAATTGACTCAAAATTATCAAACGTAGACTGATGCTTTATTCAAAAAATCTGATAATCAAAATTGTCGTGTCGTAAGAAAAAATAAATAAAAGAATCGAATCCGGTTGGGGAAGAAAAAGAAATCTTTTTTTTTATTGAGCGTCTTCGCTCATCTTGTTTTGATGACCTTATCAGAATTTTTTTTATCATATTAATTTCTACTCTACCTTCCCCGAGTTCATTCTCGAGGGAACCCCATTTCATTTAAAGCATTTCGGTGGATTCCTTCCGATCTCCTTATTTTATAATCTCGTTGGAAATCATAGAAAGACAATTCCTATTTGAGATAGCTATTTGTGCAAGTATTTTACGATTAAGAAGCAACTGTTTCTTGTACAGATTGTGTATTAATCTACTATAACTATAGGATACCCCGATTCCGCGAATTACTGCATTTATTCGAGTGATCCACAAACGACGAAAATCTCTTTTTTTCCTATCTCTATCCCGATGAGCCGAAACCAAAGCTCTTATTCTTTGTTGAGTAATAGTTCGAGTAAGTCTTGAATGAGCCCCTCGAAAGCTTGATGCAAATAAACTAATTTTTGTTCGACGTCTCCGAGCTATATATCCCCGTTTAATTCTGGTCATTGAATAAAAGAAATTTTGATGAATAACTAATTCTTTCTTTCAGTTATTCTTTTCTAGTCTATTAATAACAAAACGGATTCTTCCAATGTATAAAATAAAAATTCCAATGGCTTTTGCTACTATAACCGTCCCGACCACGATTTTTCCTTTTTTCTAGGCATTTCATTTCGCCTTGAAATAAGAAATTGTATTGATACTAGGTATCAAAAAAAGCATATTAACTAAAATAAAGGAGTAAATAGAAATGGATAAATAAATAGTGGGTTCCATCGTTTCTATGGTTACTTCTTAAACGGTGAGGCCCTCTCTATACACCGGAGCTCATTCCTTCATTTAATTGGTAACTTGTACAGTTCACACTCTTCGGCTCTACTCATAAATTTTCCAGTAATAGATCTTTCACAACGAGATCTATCTTATACAGTAACGGTATGTAAGTATGAGGATTAATTGGGTAGCTGACCCTGTTAGTCCGTTCTTTGCAAGAGTCGAAGCATAATCTTTTTGCTTTTTAAATAGGATTTTCCCCGCTTAATGGATAAGCATTTGCTACCAATGGGGAATTTTTTCTCATCTTAAATTCCAAGATTGGATTTGCACCAATGGAAACCATAAATTTCATACACAATAGAAGGATATGGTAGATCTATCTTTTTTAGATAGTGAACGGAAGAACCCCATTCTATTCACTGGTACTGATCGTTGATACTGAAAAAATTGTTTCTTTTTTCTCAGCCCATGATCTGAACAAGTCGCACATACACCCTAGTACATGTTCCTCGGCGCTGAGGACATCCCCGAAGAGCAGGGGATTTCGTGACATTTCTAATTGGCTGTCTTGCATTTCTAATAAGTTGTTTAATAGTTGGCATGCTGAATCATATACATAATAGACTGGTTTAGATCGATCCTAACCAGATGATTATGAATTACTTCTTTTTCTATTTAATAGATTAATAAAATATTAACCCCTTAAGCTTAAGTTAAGGAGGAAAGGAATAAGAGGGATTAAATCAATCTTAATTAAATTGTGGATTGGTGTTAAATCGTTGCTATTGCTATTTGTTATTTAACCGCTACAAGATCCACGATTCCATGAGCTTGGGCTTCTGTTGCTGACATAAAAACATCTCTTTCCATGTCTTCGGATACAACCCATAAGGGCTTGCCCGTTCTTTGTACATAAACCCTTGTAATGCTTTCGCGAAGTTTCAGTAGTTCTTCCGCTTCCAGGATAAATTCTCCCGTTTGTGCCTCATAAAAAGAACTAGCAGGTTGATGGATCATTACCCTGATGATATAACATAATAAAAGGTTCTTCTAACTCACATAATGAGGCGAGAAGAATAGCTAAAGAATAATAAGAAAAAAAAAGATAGAATTGAACAACCGTACAGGCATTTTTTGCGCATTGCATACGGCTTTACAATGGAATTCTCTTTTTTCTTTCATCGAAAAAAGAAAAAGAGAAAATATAGAGTCTATTAGACCCAGATCAATAAATAATCCAATTACCACCCTTCTTTTTTTTTCGGAAAAGTTAAAAAATACTATGATGGCTCCGTTGCTTTATATATTTATTTCGTCTGTGATTCAGCAATCCCAAAGTTTCTTTTTTTTTTTTCAAAAAAAAAAGAAAGAAAAAAATAGTCTTTTTTTTTCGTACTCTTTTATAACATAAATATTGTTAATAGCCTCTGGTGTGAAAAGAAAAAAAGTTTGTGACGCTGAGATGGGCCCACGACAGCTAAGATAAAATTGGAAATGCCCTTTCTCTCATACTACTCTTTCGATACATAATCTAATATTTTTATTTTGAAAAAAAAAAAGAAATAAAAAAAAAATTTCATATCGAATTCGAAGTGCCATGCTATTATTACTTACTAATTCATATTTCATATGGCGAAGGCATAGTCTTCTTTTTTCTTTCCATCAAATAAACAAATAAAAAAACTCATTGGCGCCGAGCGTGAGGGAATGCTAGACGTTTGGTAATTTCTCCTCCGGCCAGGAGAAAAGATCCCATTGAAGCGGCCAATCCCATGCATATTGTATGCACATCTGGTTGCACAAATTGCATAGTATCATAAATAGCTACTCCGGGTATTACCCATCCGCCAGGAGAGTTTATAAACAAATACAGATCTTTGGTATCATTCTCTATACTGAGATATACCATAAGACCAATAAGTTGATTCGAGATCTCGCTATCAACCTCTTGGCCTAAAAAAAGTAATCTTTCTCGATAAAGTCGGTTGATTAGGATAAAATTGTATCCCTTAGTAGCCGTACAGGCACCTTTTGATGCATACGGTTCAACAAAAATTGCGAAAAAAAATCAATGTGTAGATTCCAGCCATCCTTCGTTTTTTCTAGTGGGCCCTTTCTAACTTCTAATTTCTAATGAAGGGGCTTTTTCTTACATTTTTTTAAATAAAATGAAATTCAAAATGAAATTAAAGAAAGATGAGTTTTGGCCCGTTTTCCTATAATATAGAAAAAATTCGCTAAACTTATCGCACAAACTTTTCATTGATCTATTTTTTTTCATTGGGATTCAATCCAAATCACGATGTCATTTTCTTGTTCCTGAATGGGTTTCGTCAATTTTTTATTCAATTTTTTTAGGTTTATGCTCTACTCCGAGTAAAGATCTGCCCGATTTTGATTTGCGCATATAGGACAAATGACCCAATACCACGTCTTTTTGCTATGATTTCATTTACTTTATTTATTTTATTTTAATTTAATTCCTTTTTCTTTCATGTTTTCCGCCAAATATTCAACGTATTTCTCATATTATTCGATTGATTAACAGTTTGAAATCGCTCTTATTTATATTTTTTATAATTTTTAAATAAAAAATTTTATGATTATGATATAGGTGGTAATCATAAATATATTACCAATTGGGTTTTTTCTAAACGGAGCCTGGATACTTCATTTTATCGGTCCAACCAAGCCAACCATAAATCATTCTAATTGAAAATATTAATCTGGATACCCCCCCAAAAAAAAATGAAATGGATCTCTAATTGCACTTCATTACACTTCACGCTACAAATTTTTGATAATTCAATCAATCTTTTTTGGGCGAAACAGAGGATATCTCGATCGGGCGAGAGAACGGGGGAATCCCATATGACCCAATATATTTGACAAGTCGCACTATACGTCAACCCAAACTGCATCTTCCTCCCCCGGATTTCGAAAAGGAACTCTTGGAACACCAATAGGCATTAAAGGAAAGAAAAAGAATTAAATACTATATTTCACTTTGATGTGGAAGCGTAATAATGGTCTTAATAATATTGGCCTTTATCATATTTTATACATAGATAGAATAAGGCCATAAAATAAAGAAAGACAGAATGAATGAAAGAGAATTCTTACGAATAGGTCCTTTGAATGATGAACAAATAGGGATGCATTCATTCATAAAAAATAGGATCAACCCCCATTGCGTATTGATACTTATCGGGTATAGAATAGATCTGCTTCTCTTTTTTCTTCTGAGCCGAATTCTTCCCTTATTACTAATGGAATAGAACAAATATTAATCCTTTCTCCGAAAGAATCCACCGAAAAGGGGAGGTATTCCAATGCAATAAAGTTACATAGTGTCCATTTTTCGTTGATAAAGGGGTATTTCCATGGGTTTGCCTTGGTATCGTGTTCATACTGTCGTATTGAATGATCCCGGTCGCTTGCTTTCTGTTCATATAATGCATACGGCTCTGGTTGCTGGTTGGGCCGGTTCAATGGCTCTATATGAATTAGCCGTTTTTGATCCCTCCGATCCCGTTCTTGATCCAATGTGGAGACAAGGTATGTTCGTTATACCCTTCATGACTCGTTTAGGAATAACCAATTCATGGGGCGGTTGGAGTATTACAGGGGGGACTATAACAAATCCGGGTATTTGGAGTTACGAAGGTGTGGCCGGAGCACATATTGTGTTTTCTGGCTTGTGCTTCTTGGCAGCTATCTGGCATTGGGTATATTGGGATCTAGAAATTTTTTGTGATGAGCGCACAGGAAAACCTTCTTTGGATTTGCCCAAGATTTTTGGAATTCATTTATTTCTCTCAGGAGTGGCTTGCTTTGGCTTTGGCGCATTTCATGTAACAGGATTGTATGGTCCTGGAATATGGGTGTCCGACCCTTATGGACTAACTGGCAAGGTACAACCTGTAAATCCAGCGTGGGGCGTGGAAGGTTTTGATCCTTTTGTTCCGGGAGGAATAGCCTCTCATCATATTGCAGCAGGGACGTTGGGCATATTAGCGGGCTTATTCCATCTTAGTGTCCGTCCGCCCCAACGTTTATACAAAGGATTACGTATGGGAAATATTGAAACCGTCCTTTCCAGTAGTATAGCTGCTGTCTTTTTTGCAGCTTTTGTTGTTGCCGGAACTATGTGGTATGGTTCAGCAACTACCCCCATCGAATTATTTGGTCCTACTCGTTATCAATGGGATCAAGGATACTTCCAGCAAGAAATATATCGAAGGGTTAGTGCTGGGTTAGCCGAAAATCAAAGTTTATCAGAAGCTTGGTCTAAAATTCCTGAAAAATTAGCTTTTTATGATTACATTGGCAATAATCCGGCAAAAGGAGGATTATTCAGAGCGGGTTCAATGGACAACGGGGATGGAATAGCCGTTGGGTGGTTAGGACACCCTATCTTTAGAGATAAAGAAGGGCGTGAACTTTTTGTACGTCGTATGCCTACTTTTTTTGAAACATTTCCGGTTGTTTTGGTAGACGGAGACGGAATTGTTAGAGCGGATGTCCCTTTTAGAAGGGCAGAATCAAAGTATAGTGTCGAACAAGTAGGTGTAACTGTTGAGTTCTATGGCGGCGAACTCAATGGAGTGAGTTATAGTGATCCTGCTACTGTGAAAAAATATGCTAGACGTGCTCAATTGGGTGAAATTTTTGAATTAGATCGTGCTACTTTGAAATCCGATGGTGTTTTTCGTAGCAGTCCAAGGGGTTGGTTTACTTTTGGGCATGCTTCGTTTGCTTTGCTTTTCTTCTTCGGACACATTTGGCATGGTGCTAGAACCCTGTTCAGAGATGTTTTTGCCGGTATTGATCCAGATTTGGATGCTCAAGTGGAATTTGGAGCATTCCAAAAACTTGGAGATCCAACTACAAGAAGACAAGTAGTCTGATGCAAGATTGCTTTGTTATTTTTCGCTTCTATTTTCTATTTGTGATTTGACATAGGCTGCTGGAAAAATCTTGATTTAAATCGCTGCCTTTTCTTTGATTCTTGTTCTTTCTTTATTTTATTCGGGAGATGATTCCAAATAAACAGGTACGGAAGCTATAATTGTAAACCACGATCGAATTTATGGAAGCATTGGTTTATACATTCCTCTTAGTATCTACTCTAGGGATAATTTTTTTCGCTATCTTTTTTCGAGAACCGCCTAAAGTTCCAACTAAAAAAATGAAATGATTTTTCATTATCTCAATTGAAGTAATGAGCCTCCCAATATTGGGAGGCTCATTACTTCAATTAGTCCCCGTGTTCCTCGAATGGATCTCTTAATTGTTGAGAGGGTTGCCCAAAGGCAGTATATAAGGCGTACCCAGTAAAACTTACAAGTAAACCAGATATAGAGATGGCGACTAAGGTTGCTGTTTCCATTATTATATAATTTCAAGATCACAATGGATCTATGATAAGATCGTTTATTTACAGCGGAATGATATACAAAGTCAACAGATCTCACTGAATACAAAATAAGATTTATGGCTACACAAACCGTTGAGGGTAGTTCTAGATCTGGTCCAAGACGAACTGTTGTAGGGGATTTTTTGAAACCATTGAATTCGGAATATGGTAAAGTAGCCCCTGGATGGGGAACGACTCCTTTGATGGGTGTCGCAATGGCTTTATTTGCGATATTCTTATCTATTATTTTGGAGATTTATAATTCTTCCGTTTTACTGGATGGAATTTCACTGAATTAGATTCACAAGAACCACGAAGCCTCGCTTTTCAATACAAAAAGTGAAACTTTTAGTTCTCGGATTTTTTTTAGCCCATTCTATTTTGGTAGTTCGACCGCGAAATTTATTTGTTTCTGTATTTCCGGAATATGAGTGTGTGACTTGTTATAATTGATCCTATTGATAGTACAGAAAATGGGGCTGTCATCTTGATCGAGATAGTTTTATCCCGTCGGATAGTCATTCTAGTATCTGGAGCACGGAATATATGAAATGGATCACGAAGTATTCGAACTATGATTCATACTTAATATTCAAACCTCGCGGCCGGACTCAAAAAAAAATTTCAAAGAAAGAGTTATATTATTTATAAATCGAAAGATTTTTTCTTCTTTCAAACTCTCATTTAGTTTATGCTTATTTTGATCAAAGGACAAACCTTTCTTTTCTTTGTATTTTTATTTATTATATCTATTCTATTCATTGAATAAGTGATGATCCAATGGTTCTTACTCAAAGAATCTTTGGACTTAGTTTGAAGGTTTTATTGAATCATCGCGGTTCTGGTATGAATCTGAAGTTTCAATTGATTCATAGGGTCTTAACAAGAGAATTCCTATCAAAAATAAAGAAAACAAGAATAAAGCCACATTCCATACAAATAACAAATCAAAGCAAAGAAAAAGAAATAAGTAGGTAAATAGAAGATTCAAGAGGCCTGTAACGATCAACATAAAGACGAATGCGCCGACTTGATTTTTTGGCATTATAATTACAACTACAAAAAAGAGCTTTCGGATTTTTACTCTTTTGTGTCTTCAGATAAAATTGAATGAAAAGATTAAGAAGTTTCAAACTTTCTATTCCATATCCGTTTCAGCTATTACTTGGGTGTTTTTGTTTGAGCTGTACGAGATGAAATTCTCATATACGGTTCTCAGGGGGGGGAGTCCTCTTGGTTTACCTATCTCAATAAAGTCTATGATTGGTTCGAAGAACGCCTCGAGATTCAGGCGATTGCAGATGATATAACTAGTAAATATGTTCCTCCTCATGTTAACATATTTTATTGTCTAGGAGGAATTACGCTTACTTGTTTTTTGGTACAAGTAGCTACAGGATTTGCTATGACTTTTTACTATCGTCCAACCGTTACTGAGGCTTTTGCTTCTGTTCAATACATAATGACTGAAGCTAACTTTGGTTGGTTAATCCGATCAGTTCATCGATGGTCGGCAAGTATGATGGTCTTAATGATGATCCTGCACGTATTTCGTGTCTATCTCACTGGTGGTTTTAAAAAACCTCGCGAATTGACTTGGGTTACAGGCGTGGTTCTGGCTGTGTTGACCGCATCTTTTGGTGTAACAGGTTATTCCTTACCTCGGGACCAAATTGGTTATTGGGCAGTCAAAATCGTAACAGGCGTTCCGGAAGCTATTCCGGTAATAGGATCGCCTTTGGTAGAGTTATTGCGTGGAAGTGCTAGTGTGGGACAATCCACTTTGACCCGTTTTTATAGTTTACACACTTTTGTATTACCCCTTCTTACTGCTGTATTTATGTTAATGCATTTCCTAATGATACGTAAGCAAGGCATTTCTGGTCCTTTATAGAGAATATAGACCATAGCTATATTGTAACCAATCATTTATCTTATTACTTGGGGGAGGAACAATAGTATTTCATTGCTACAAATATGGATTATTGAAAAAAAAATAAGACATGTATTTGGATATTTCCTTTCAACTCCACAATATTCTATTATTTATTTGATATGACATGAATAGTTGAAGGGAATTCCCCGAAGAGAAAATGGA